ATAGAAATAAATCGTTTATTCCCAGATGCTTTATCATTTCCTTTTTTTTGATTTTAGTTATTAATATGTGAAGAAATGAAGGAGAATAGAATTCCATGTGACGATTCTTTTTTCAAATCTTTACGATAGATAAAAGGGATATAAAGAAAAAGTTTAGCTCATCCAAAATTCAGTGAATAGAAATCCAGTAAGTCCGCTCAAGATCGAATTTTGGAAAAAAATGGGATTCATTAGTCTAGCGTAAGCTACACGAAATAATAGTCGAAAAGAAGAGACTGAAATAAGTAAGTTATGAGGGTTTCGAATATTGAGAAAAAATCTTTTAAATACCAATAAAATCAAATAAATACCTAAATCAAAATAAATACCTAAATACAAAGTTATACATTTATTCTTTAATTAAGTATTAATTATTAGTAGCATAGCCAAAAAGCCTTCTTCCTTATTAAGGATATCCATTATTATAGAACAGAATTTGATAAAAGAAGCTCTTTTGCAATAGAAACAAAGATGGGGAAGGGGTTACCTCCTGCTAAGGCAAAGCCTTTATTTAATGAAATTCTTTATTCTTTCATTAAGAACTAATTCAATCTCCCCAAGTAGGATTCGAACCTACGACCAATCAGTTAACAGCCGACCGCTCTACCACTGAGCTACTGAGGAACAACGGCAGATTCTACCTCTTAGAGTTCAACTTTTGTTCTCAACCAATAAACAATATAAGTCCCAAGCTTCCTTCGTAACTCCCGGAACTTCGTCGTAGTGTCGTCTCATTTCATATATGGAAGATAGTATTCTCATATCATCAATATTTTTCTATTATACTATAATATATATGCAAGATGATATTTCCATATCATCAATATATGAATAATATATGAATCTCTCGAATATATATGTCAAACATCTTTTTTTTTTTGAATCCATTCTGTCTTACTCTATCAAAAAAGCCTTCCAATCTATGTATCAAATAGAATCTATGTATCAAATAGAAGAAAAAGGAATGAAGACAAGAAATCATGGATTTTCACGTTTGCTTATTGAAGTGAATAAAAGATATCAAAAATATGCGCAAAAAAACAAATATATTTGTCAACATTGTGCATTTCATTTACCAATGGAGAGTTTCGATCGAATCGAATCTTTGATTGATTCGAGTACTTGGAGTCCTACGGATGAGAATATGGTTTCTATTGATATGAGATTCTTAGATCCACATAGAAGATTTTGAACAATCTGGAAAATGGAAATGTCGATATTTCTTAGACAATAATGGATTTTTGAGAGGATAAAGAATTTGACTATTTTGACTTTCGTCAAATATAAAGAAGAAATTCTCATAAGATACCGAGAGGAAGGAGAAGTAGATAAGCATTTGTTCAACAATGACAAATTCTTACACGAGGAAGAACTTGAAGACCTTGTATACTTCTAATGTCGAATCAGGATCAACAAAGACAGAAATCAAGGATTGGGTCGAACTCTTCTTGTTAAGGTAATAGCGTCATCTTCTAGGGGCACTTATTATGGGACATACAATGCATTACAGGCGTATGATCATTACGTTTCCACCGGGTTATTCTATTCCACCTCTTCTAGAGAAAAGAACTTCAAGAAAAATACTTAATAACACGGCGATCCATTTATACAAAATCTCTAGTCCGAGCACACGCAAAGGAGCCGTAGACAGTCAAATGAAATCCAATCCACGAAATAAATTGATCTATGGACAACATCGTTGTAGTAAAGGTCGTAATGCCAGAGGAATCATTACCGTAAAGCATAGAGGGGGGGGTCATAAGCGTCTATACCGTAAAATTGATTTTCGACGGAATCAAAAAAACATATCTGGTAGAATCGTAACCATAGAATACGACCCTAATCGAAATACATACATTTGTCTTATACACTACGGGGATGGTGAGAAGAGATATATTTTACATCCCAGAGGAGCTATAATTGGAGATACCATTGCTTCTGGTACAGAAGTTTTTATATCAATGGGAAATGCCCTACCTTTGAGTGCGGTTTGAACTATTGATTTACGTAATTGGAAGTAACCAATTAGGTTTACGACAAAACCTATAAATCGATCACTGATCCAATTGGAGTACCTCTATGGAATAGACCTCAACAGAAAACTGTTGAGTAACGGCAGCAAGTGATTGAGTTCAGTAGTTTCTCATAGAAAATTATTGACTCTAGAGATATGGTAATATGGAGAAAATTGTTTGAAGCACGCACAGAACTGGAAGCGCACCTTCTTTCAAGGAGAGGAGGACGGATTATTCACATTTCATTTGATGGTCAGAGGCGAATTGAAAGCTAAGCAGTGGTAATGAAGATCCGCCGAAGAGATGTCTCCTACGTTACCTGGAAGTATCGACGTAATTTGATAGAGTCATTCGGTCTGAATGCTACATGAGAAACATAAGCCAGATGACGGAACGGAGAGACCTAGGATGTAGAAGATGATAACATGAATGATTCGGCAGATTAGGATTCCTAGAATATCCACTCATGTGATACTTCATTATACGATGAAAAGATCTATTTTTTTCTATATCATCATATACATCTAGAAAGCCGTATGCTTTGGAAGAAGCTTGTACAGTTTGGGAAGGGGTTTTTTTGATAAAAAAGAAGAATCTACTTCAACCGATATGCCTTTAGGCACGGCCATACATAACATAGAATTCACACATGGAAAAGGCGGACAATTAGCTAGAGCAGCAGGTGCTGTAGCGAGACTGATTGCAAAAGAGGGTAAATCGGCCACATTAAGATTACCATCTGGGGAGGTTCGTTTGATATCCCAAAACTGCTTAGCAACAATCGGACAAGTGGGTAATGTTGGGGTGAAGCTAAAAAGTTTGGGTAGAGCTGGATCGAAGTGTTGGCTAGGTAAGCGTCCTGTGGTAAGAGGAGTAGTTATGAACCCTGTGGACCATCCACACGGGGGCGGTGAAGGAAAAGCCCCAATTGGTAGAAAAAAACCCGCAACTCCTTGGGGTTATCCTGCGCTTGGAAGAAGAAGTAGGAAAAGGAGAAAATATAGTGATAGTTTGATTCTTCGTCGCCGTAAATAGGAATATTCCAAATCGAATTTTTGGAATTCGAAATAATGTGATGGGCGAACGACGGGAATTGAACCCGCGCATGGTGGATCCACAATCCACTGCCTTGATCCACTTGGCTACATCCGCCCCTTATCTAGCTAAAGAAAGGATTTTGTCTTTTTTCCATTCATCATTATTGTATTTATTCTGACCTCGATACTTAGATCATTCTATAGGACATAGAATGACAATCAATCTTTAACATGCAAAAAAAGGAGTAATCAGCTGGTCAAAAAAAAAGAATTCAAAAAAGAATTGTCAAAAAAAGAATTGTAGTATTTTTAGTAATAGTCACTTGGTCTCGGGCATCTACTATTATACCCTCAATGGTTGGCCATACAATCACTAAACTTTTATTTTTTTCGAAATACTAAGGAGGTTAAATCGAATCTATGACCAATAAACATGAATGGAAATCTGTTTCCTTTATCCGCCAAAGTAGTAGTTTACATTATGGTCGTTTCATGCTATCGTCGCTTAAGGAAGGTCAGGCTAATATAATAGGTACTGCCATACGAAGAGTTCTACTTGCAGAAATAAAAGGAACACGTATAACACATGCTACATTTAAATTGAAAGAAAAACAAGAAAAATCTTTTCATCAATATAGTACCATACCTGGTATAAGAGAATCTGTAGATGAAATATTACAAAATTTAAAGACAATTGTCTTTAAAAGCCTCACCAATCGAGTTATCAAAGCATCGATATCGATTTCGGAGAGTGGTCCAATGCTTTTTACTGCCAAAAATATAAACCTACCGGATTTTGTTCACATAGTCAACCAAGACCAACCTATTGCGTATATAACAGGACCAATAGATTTATCAATTGAATTGATATTAGAACGAGATAGAGGGTATCACCCTCGACACTTAGATACTGTTTCGAAGATTAGAAATCAAAGGGGAATTAATGGATTTGAAAGTGGAAGTTTCACTGGAAATGTAAAAAGAAGTGTCGTCAATGACAATGTCAAATATGGCGATTATGGCGATGAAAATTGCAGTTTTACTTTTCCCATAGATACCACATTTACTCCTGTGCTACAGGTCAATTATACGTATCATGCGAATAAACAGTATTATGATCCGGTTAGAAAAAAAATTGACTCCGAGGAAATACTATTTCTCGAAATATGTACGAATGGAAGTTTGACTCCTGTAGAAGCACTTCGTGAAGCTTGTCTTCATTTGATTGATTTTTTTCAAATTTTCCCCCTCTTATGAAGAAGAAAATCTCTTTTTGAGAGAAAGGGATGAAAAGTATTTCTTTTTTATATTTAAACAAATTTTTCAGAAATATCTGCGTATGGATATACAAAAGTTATGGTCTAATATAAAACAAATACTTATCGTACACAACAATCGCATTCAAACCAAAGAAGATTTTTTTCAAGAACTCGAAAAGCATCAAGAAAGTGATGACCAAAAAACGTACTTTCACTGACAATTGAGTCACTCATAGAAAGAAAAATGAAAAATCTTTCTGATAGAACAATCAGAATCAGGAATGAAATAGAAGAAATCACAAAAGAAAAGAACAAAATACTTCTAGATAAAAGACCGGAATCACTGGAAGATATTTCAAAGAAAAAGTGTTCGATTAATACGTAAATCACGTTATTTTAGAAAATTTTTCATTCAAAAAACATCCATAAATATCTTGCTATGGATGATTCAAAATCTTCCTAGGACTAGGAGAAATTCGCACCTTTTCTTTGAATCAATAAAAAAAATGATCAATAAAAAGAATAAAACAAATCAAGAAGGGAGGAAGGAAAGAGATCAAAATACGATGAACTTTTTTTGGACTCAAGAAAAGAATCATTTAAAAATGGATTATGACTTATCCTCCTTGTCCCAAGCATATGTATTTTACAAATTATCACAAAACCCATTACTTAACAAATATGACTTGAGATCTTTACTTAAATATCATGAGACCTATCCTTTTATTAAGGATGAAATCAAAGATTATTGTCGAGGGATATTTGATTCCAAATCAAGTCATAAGAAAATGACTAAGAGTGAATTGTGGAAAAACTGGTTAAGGGGTCATTATCAATACAATTTATCTCAGACCAAATGGTCCCAATTAGAACCGCAAGAATGGCGAAATAGAATTCAGCAACATTGTATGATTCCAAATAAAGACTCAATGCCATTGGATTCCTATAAAAAACAAAAAGACAACAGCATTGATTACGTGAGACAAGATTCCTATGAATTTGATTCATTCCCTAGTATAAAAGAGAAATTACAAAAAAACTGGAAATATGATCTTTTATCAAATATATACATGAATTATAGGGATAAAAATATGAATTATGGCGATAAAAAGGACTTATATCTTTCTCAAATTTTGAGTATAGCTATTAGTGATCATCTAGAAGATTCTGTTTATCCATGGAAAAATCGAGATAGAAAATATGTTGATTGTAGAATTCTCCTTACAAAAGAGAGCAATATAAATACCAGTACCAATATAGATACCTCTACCAATATACATACCTTTATCAATATAGATAGCAGTACCAATATAGATAGCAGTACCAATAAAGATACCAGTACCAATATAGATACCTATACCATAGATACTTATACCAATATAGATAATCAGAATAAACTGATAAAGACCTGGGTCAATATACTGATAGGTGGTTATCAAAATACTCACACTGAAGAAGAAAGAATCCAAAACAATTTGAACAAAAGATATATGGGCCAAAAAGAAGATCAAAAAGATATGGGCGAAAAAGAAGATCAAAAAGACAATTCGGATAAAAAAAAAGATTTTTTGGATTGGAAGAAAATGAATAAAGAATGGAAAAAAAGGCATGAAGAAAGGTCAGTTAGAGAATCTTGGTTCTTCCCAGAATTGGTACTCCTTTTTAATGTATATAAGAAAAAACCATGGATTACGCCAATCAAATTACTTCTTGAGGATTTGGATCCTCATGAAGATCAAAAAAAAGAAGATAAAAAAGACGGCAAAAAAAAGGAACCAGAACCTGTTCAGGAAGGAAAAACTTTTTATGTAAAAAATAGAAATAGCAAAGAAGAAGATTTGATAGTACAAGTCTATGCTGGAGAAACCTTAACAAAAACATAAGTGAAGAAGAAGAGAAAAAGAAAAAAGAAGAAGAGAAAAAGAAAAAAGCCAGAAAAGTAAACGACATAAAAGAATTGGATTTCTTGGTGAAAAAATCTTTCCTTCATCAATTCAGATTGAATAGGCGCACCAAGAAAAAAATAATGAATACTATAAACGTGACCTATCGCCTGCTTAGACTGTGGAAAGAATATTGAAAGGAAAACGAAGAGGGAGTTCCTATATCCCGGAGAAGAGATCCGGAAAAAATGAGTTTCACCTCGATAGAGAAAAACGAGATTGATTTGCAACTAATGGCCATCTTAAAAGATCCAGGTGACAGTGTTCCCATTTTGTTAGAAAATAAATTGATGATTTTCGAAGAATTTCGTCTATGTCAGAAAATAGATGGGAAATCCATTTTATATCAAATGATAAGTATCAATACCTCATTGTTCAATCAAAATCAGGATCAAACTCAGGACTTCCTTCGTCCTGAAGATATTCTATCTTCTAGACGTTGTAGAGAATTGCGAATTTTCAGTTCTTTCAATTACCCTAATCGAAATGTTACGCCATTCTATGGAAATAAATATATGAATCGATTCGATTTGAATAAAAAAAACATAAAAAACTCTGGCAATGAAGACGACATAAAAAACTCTGGACAATTATTCAATGTTTTCAATGAGAAGGAACTTAATACAGATGCAGATGAATTCATTAAATGTAAATCTTTTCTTTGGCCCAATTACCGATTCGAAGATTTATTATGTATGAATCGCTATTGGTTTGATACAAATAATGGAAGTCGTTTCAGTATGTTAAGGATACATATGTATCCACAATCTAGAATTCGAAAATAGTCTATTTCCTATACCAATAATAGAGAAATGTATTACCTCCTTCTATCCAAATCAAATCCTCCATTTGATTTGGATAGAATAAGAAAGTAGTATATGAATCAATCCAAGTTTTTGTGTATACTAGATTCAAATAACTGGCATAATTCTGATTTTTTGATTTTTCCTGATCGGAAAAATCATCCATGAAAAAGAAAGAAAAAAGATAGAAAAATTTTGTTATTTATGGTCAAAAATTCATTCACTCCTATTATTCCACAAGAAGAAAACAAGGGTTCTGTTGAATTTCAAGTATTCAGTTTCACCAATAAGATACAGAGGCTTACTTCTCATTTAGAATTGCACAAAAAAGATTTTTTATCGGAAAGGGGTCTACGAAAAATTCTGGGAAAACGTCAACGGTTACTGGCTTATTTGTCAAAGAAAAATCGAGTACGTTATAATAAATTAATTGATCAGTTGAATATTCGAGAGCCACAAACTCGTTAATTTCATCGTTTGAATTTTTTTGAGTAGTATTCGATTTTTCATTTTGATGAGCCTCACTTTGAGGAATTCATGGAATAATGAATTCAGGAAGAAAAGATATGACTGTACCGGTTACAAGAAAAGATCTCATGATAGTCAATATGGGTCCTCACCACCCATCAATGCATGGTGTTCTTCGACTGATCCTTACTCTCGATGGTGAAGATGTTATTGATTGTGAACCCATATTGGGCTATTTACACAGAGGAATGGAAAAAATAGCGGAAAACCGAACAATTATACAATATCTACCTTATGTAACACGGTGGGATTATTTAGCTACTATGTTCACAGAGGCAATAACGGTAAATGCACCAGAAAAATTGGAAAATGTTCAAGTACCTCAAAGAGCTAGCTATATCCGAGTTATTATGTTGGAATTGAGCCGTATAGCTTCTCATTTGTTATGGCTTGGACCTTTTATGGCAGATATCGGTGCACAGACTCCTTTCTTCTATATTTTCAGAGAGAGAGAATTGATATACAATCTATTCGAAGCCGCCACAGGTATGCGAATGATGCATAATTATTTCCGCATCGGGGGGGTAGCTGCTGATCTACCTTATGGATGGATAGAGAAATGTTTCGATTTCTGCGATTATTTCTTAACAGGAGTTGTTGAATATCAAAAACTGATTACACGGAATCCCATTTTTTTGGAACGAGTGGAAGGAGTGGGCATTATTCGTGGAGAAGAAGCAGTAAATTGGGGTTTATCCGGGCCAATGTTACGAGCTTCTGGAATCCAATGGGATCTTCGTAAAGTTGATAATTATGAGTGTTACAATGAATTCGATTGGGAAATCCAATGGCAAAAAGAAGGAGATTCATTAGCTCGTTATTTAGTACGAATCGGTGAAATGAGGGAATCCATCAAAATGATTCAACAGGCTCTAGAGGGAATTCCTGGAGGACCCTATGAGAATTTAGAAGTCCGACGCTTTGATAGAGCAAAGAATTACGAATGGAATGATTTTGCATATAGATTTATAAGTAAAAAACCTTCACCCAATTTTGAATTGTCGAAACAAGAACTTTATGTGAGAGTGGAAGCCCCAAAAGGGGAATTAGGGATTTATTTGATAGGAGATAATAGTGTTTTCCCCTGGAGATGGAAAATTCGTCCACCCGCTTTTATCAATTTGCAAATTCTTCCTCAGCTAGTTAAAAGAATGAAATTGGCTGATATCATGACGATATTAGGTAGTATAGATATCATTATGGGAGAAGTTGATCGTTGAAATGATAATTGATACGACAGAAGTACAAACTATCAATTCTTTCTCTACATTGGGATTTTTCAAAGAAGTCTATGGACTGATATGGATTGTACCTATTTTAACCCTTATATTGGGAATCACAATAGGGGTACTAGTAATTGTTTGGTTAGAAAGAGAAATATCTGCAGCGATCCAACAGCGTATTGGGCCTGAATATGCTGGTCCGTTGGGAATTCTTCAAGCTATAGCAGATGGGACTAAATTACTTTTGAAAGAGGACCTCCTCCCATCTCGAGGAGATATTCGTCTGTTTAGTGTCGGACCGTCTATAGCAGTCATATCAGTTCTACTAAGCTATTTAGTAATTCCTTTTGAGTATCGTCTTGTTTTAGCTGATCTCGGTATAGGTGTTTTTTTATGGATCGCCATTTCAAGTATTGCTCCTATTGGTCTTCTTATGTCAGGATATGGATCGAATAATAAATATTCCTTTTCAGGTGGTCTACGAGCTGCTGCTCAATCTATTAGTTATGAAATACCATTAACTCTATGTGTATTATCAATATCTCTACGTGTGATTCGTTGGAATATGAACTTTTACCTCTTTTTCTTCTAGAAATCAAAGAACAAAAAGAGGTTCAATGTATTGAATAGATATTCTCATTTTTTTATTCAGCATTCAGGTTGATGAGTTAAACCAGATAGTTATATGAGTGAAACAAAACAGCTTATCCATTTGTAGTAAGAAGAAAAAATCTCATTCCCTGTGTACAAGAATCTAAACATAAGCAGCGTAACCTGTTTACCCCAAGATTCCGATTTTTTGATTAGTCATCATATCTTGAAGCGGGTGCAAACAAAAGATCAACTGTATGGAGTTTCTACTACTTTCTTGTATTTATTACTATACCGGCGATCAATCAAAAGGCAGTGGACAGTTAGGAACACCAAGGTACACAAAAGATTAGTAATCGAGATAATGTAAGGTATCAAAAAAGAGGTTTTTCCACATAAAACGAATCATAATAAGGACTTGAAATTGGTAGAAATGATCAAGTAGTACTTCCCTACGATTCCGATCTAGAGTATGCTCCTATTCACTGATTAAAGAAATGACTATCAAGAACGAATTAATCTTTTATTTTTTTTTGAAGTACCCTCCCCTGAGACAGAAGAAGAGGAAAAAAGAAATGGAATGCCATATATGGAATGAATAATAAAAAAAATCTTTCTTTATTCTTTCTTCCATATTCATACATATACAATTCTTATCATGATTCATGAACTAATCCCTAATTCTTTCTATTTATTGATATAACGAGTATTTTATTGAAAGATTCAGTTATTACCGAACAAAGAGAGATTCTCATTATAAAGGATAAGATCAATTCGGAAGCAACTTTTTGATTATTCTAGCAGACAGAATTCCATTGGTCTTGGGACTCTCCGATGTATCTTTATTCTGTCTACCCCCAAAGAAAGATGCCGATAATACCGAACTAGTCCTTACATTTTTTGTGGCCATAGAGGAGCCGTATGAAGCTGAGGTTTCATGTACGGTTTTGAAATAGCGATGAAAACAGTGATGTTATTTTCGACTATGATTATCTAACAGTTCAAGTACAGTTGATATAGTTGAAGCACAGTCCAAATATGGTTTTTGGGGGTGGAATCTGTGGCGTCAGCCTATAGGCTTTCTAGTTTTTCTAATTTCTTCTCTAGCCGAATGTGAGAGATTGCCCTTTGATTTACCAGAAGCAGAGGAGGAATTAGTAGCAGGTTATCAAACCGAATATTCGGGTATCAAATATGCTCTCTTTTATCTTGCTTCTTACCTAAATCTATTAGTTTCTTCATTATTTGTCACAATTCTTTACTTAGGTGGGTGGAATTTCTCTATTCCGTACATATCTATTCCTGAACTTTTCAGAATCAATAAAATGGCTGGAATTTTTGGAATGACAATTGGTATCTTTATTACATTAGCTAAGGCTTATTTTTTTCTCTTAATTTCTATCACAACAAGATGGACTTTACCTAGGATGAGAATAGACCAGTTATTAAATCTTGGATGGAAATTTCTTTTACCTATTTCTCTAGGTAATCTGTTATTAACAACTTCTTCTCAACTTGTCTCACTATAAATAACAGAATACGATAACAAGATTCTCGATTCATAATCTCTCTCAAACAAGAGAAAGAAACTCCCATTTTCTCATTGATATTTACAATATGTTCCCTATGGTAACTGGGTTCACGAATTATGGTCAACAAACAATACGAGCTGCAAGGTACATTGGTCAAAGTTTCATAATTACCTTATCCCACACAAATCGTTTACCTGTCACTATTCAATATCCTTATGAAAAATCGATCATGTCAGAGCGTTTCCGGGGTCGAATCCACTTTGAATTTGATAAATGTATTGCTTGTGAAGTATGTGTTCGTGTATGCCCGATAGATCTACCCGTTGTTGATTGGAGATTGGAAAGAGATATTAAAAAGAAACAATTGCTTAATTATAGTATTGATTTCGGGGTTTGTATATTTTGTGGTAATTGTGTCGAGTATTGCCCAACAAACTGTTTATCAATGACTGAAGAATATGAACTTTCTACTTATGATCGTCATGAATTGAATTATAATCAAATTGCTTTGGGTCGGTTACCAATCTCAATAATTGGAGATTACACAATTCAAACTGTTATGAATTCGACTCAAATCCAAATAGACAAAGAGAATTCCTTTGATTCAAGAACGATTACTAATTACTAAGATTTTTTTTTGGTTAGTCAGTAACTACAAAGAAAACTAATAACTATTGATTGTCGAAAATCACTCTTTGATTGAAACTGAGAATCTATTTTTCGTGATGGGATGATTTCGAAATATACAATTTGAACCACTATTCAAACTAGTCTTTTTTCGGATAAAGATTCTATTTACATTAATCCATATTCCCATTTCATTCTATGACAAATGTATCATAAACTATATTATATACAAGAAGAAAAAAGGGTAACCCCTTTTCCTTTCCTGGACCTTTTAGTACGGTCATGATATATTTCAAGTTCTTTGTTTTTTTTTATACATAATGGATTTACCTGGACCAATACATGATATTCTTGTGGTATTTCTGGGATCAGTTCTTGTATTAGGGGGTCTAGGGGTAGTATTACTTACCAATCCAATTTATTCTGCCTTTTCGTTGGGATTGGTTCTTATTTCTATATCTTTATTCTATATTTCATTGAACTCCTATTTTGTAGCTGCCGCACAGCTCCTTATTTATGTCGGAGCCATAAATGTATTGATCTTATTTGCTGTAATGTTCATGAATGGTTCAGAATATTCCAAAGATTCCTATCTTTGGACCATTGGAGATGGGGTTACTTCACTGGTTTGTACAACTATTCTTTTTTCACTAATGACTACTATCCCAGATACATCATGGTACGGGATTCTTTGGACTACAAGATCAAACCAAATTATAGAACAGGACCTCATAAATAACGTTCAACAAATTGGGATTCATTTAGCAACAGATTTTTTTCTTCCCTTTGAACTCATTTCTATAATTCTTTTAGTTTCCTTGATAGGTGCAATTACTATGGCTCGACAATAATAAATACTTAGAACGATTCCAAATTCTTAGAATTCTCAATTCTAAATCAAAAAAATCCAAATTTTTGGTCTAAAATACTTATTTTAAGTAAGTAGCAATTCAGTTGAAATAAGTAAATAGCAATTCAGTTCAAAATATAAAATATAAGCAATTAAGTTTTATATTCAATTTAAAATAAAAAAATATAAATATAAAATAAGCAAGTAAGTTTAAAAAAAATATAAAATAGCAATATGCAATATCAATATATAGTAAATAAAAATATTGATTTTTTTTTTATAATTAATTAAAATTAAGGAGTCAATTAATGATGTTTGAACACACGCTTTTTTTGAGTGTTTACTTATTCTCTATCGGTCTCTATGGATTAATTACAAGTCGAAACATGGTTAGGGCACTTATGTGCCTTGAACTTGTACTTAATTCCGTTAATATAAATCTTTTAATTTTTTCTGACATGTTTGATAATCGACAATTAAAAGGAGACATTTTATCTATCTTTGTTATAGCTATTGCAGCTGCTGAAGCTGCTATTGGATTAGCAATTGTTTCATCTATTTATCGTAACAGAAAATCAACTAGTATTAATCAATCAAATTTATTAAAAAATTAGTTATATTTACCACATAGATAAACCATCCAAAAAAACTGAATTTCAATACTTTATTTTCAAAACTTTATTAATAAAAAGTTTTTTACTGAATTCTTTTATTTGTTTTGTTGAATTTTTCAATTCAATTATTTTTAGTGAAATAATAAAAACCAATTCGTGAGAAAATTCGCATTTAGTACGTGCAATTCATCTGATAACGATTGTTGAGATCCAACTCTCAATCTTTTGGCCTTTTTTTTTAAGTAGATTCCATTACAAGAATTATTTCAATTTATTGAAAAATTTTTAATAAGCCACTGCTTCATCTGGTGTCTAGAATATAATTGACTCGTTTATTACTTTGACCAGATCGAAAATTTTTAATTTTAAAAATTCTAATTTAGAAATTCAATGTCACATTCAGTAAAAATTTATGATACTTGTATAGGATGTACTCAATGTGTACGAGCTTGTCCTACGGATGTATTGGAAATGATACCTTGGGATGGATGTAAAGCCAAGCAAATTGCCTCCGCACCAAGAACGGAAGATTGTGTAGGTTGTAAAAGATGTGAATCTGCCTGTCCAACAGATTTTTTAAGTATTCGTGTTTATCTAGGGCCTGAAACAACTCGTAGCATGGCTCTAGCTTATTGATACGTTACAAAAAGTTCCACCTGAATCATTTGATTCCTATTTACCGAAAAAACCCGTACTCGATAAAAGCTATAATCTCGAGCACGGGTTTCTCTGGTCAAAACGTATCTCACTCTTATTCATTCATGAATTTTTTTCCTTGGTTAACAATACTTGTTATTTTTCCCATATTCGCGGGTTCTTTTATTTTCTTTTTTCCTCATAAAGGGAACAAGATATATCGATGGTATACTCTATGTATATGTTTACTAGAACTTATTCTAACAGCTTATGTATTTTTTTTTCATTTCCAATTTGATGACAAATTAATACAACTTAAGGAAAATCTTAAATGGATAGATGTTTTTGATTTCCAGTGGAGATTGGGAGTTGATGGGCTTTCCATAGAACTTATTTTATTCACAGGCTTTATTACTACTTTAGCCAGTTTAGCAGCTTGGCCAATTACTCGAAATTGCCAATTGTTTTATTTTCTAATGTTAGCAATGTATAGTGGTCAAATGGGATTATTTTTTTCTGAAGACCTTTTACTTTTCTTTATCATGTGGGAACTAGAATTAATTCCCATTTACTTACTTTTATCTATGTGGGGGGGTAAGAAACGTCTTTACTCGGCTACTAAATTCATTTTATATACAGCAGGAGGATCTATCTTTTTATTAACGGGAGTTCTAGGTATGGGTTTGTATGCTTCCAATAAACCAGTACTAGATTTTGAAAGATTAATTAATCAATCATATCCTATCGTATTAGAAATAACATTTTATATCGGCTTTCTTATTGCATATGCTATCAAATTGCCAATTATACCCCTGCATACATGGTTACCAGATACCCACGGAGAAGCACATTATAGTACATGTATGCTCTTAGCTGGGATTTTATTGAAAATGGGAGCATATGGATTAATTCGGATTAATATGGAATTATTACCCCATGCTCATTCTATATTTTCTCCTTGGTTGGTAATAATCGGAACGATACAAATTATTTATGGAGCTTCAACTTCTCTTGGTCAACGCAATTTAAAAAAGAGAATAGCATATTCTTCTGTATCTCATATGGGTTTTATAGCTATAGGAATTGGTTCTATGACCGACATAGGACTAAATGGAGCTATTTTACAAATGCTTTCTCATGGATTTATTGGTGCTGCGTTTTTTTTCTTGGTAGGGACAAGTTGTGATAGAATTCGTCTTTTTTATCTTGAAGAAATGGGAGGAATATCTATCTCAATGCCTAAAATATTTGCTTTGTTCAGTAGTTTTTCGATGGCTTCTCTTGCATTACCAGGAATGAGCGGTTTTATTGCAGAATTTTTAGTATTTCTGGGACTTATTATTAGTCAAAAATATTTTTTAATATCAAAAATCATAACTATTTTCGTAATGGCTGTTGGAATAATATTAACTCCAATTTATTTTTTATCTATATTACGCCAGATGTTCTATGGCTACAAGTTATTTCATGTTTCAAACTCGAATTTTTTTGATTCGGATTCTGGATCACGAGAAGTCTTCCTTTCAACCTGTCTTTTTTTACCAATAATAGGAATTGGTATTTATCCTGATTTTATTTTATCGTTATCCATTGAGAGAGTGCAAACTATCTTATCTAATTATTATCATGGATAGTATTTTATTCATTTGGAATAGAATTGAAGCTTCTTTAATAAAAAATAAAATAGAATTTTTCTATTGAAATTACATAAAAGCTTTTTTGTTTTATTCCAAAATGAACGAAATTCTAATCAGATAAGATATATGTTGAGTTTTTGAGAATTTTTTAAAAAATTCTCAAAAACTCACAAAAAAGATTTTTTTCTTTTACTTTTTTTTAATATGTATATATATATAGAATTCATATCTATAGATATTGGTCTGTTTTCTAATATAAAAATTCAATTATTATATAAATCTGAATTATTATATAATTCTGAATGAACCGTAGCTATGTAAACCTATTCCTAAAAGATTGATACCAAAGTAGCATATCCAAATAATAAGAAATCCAATAGAAGCTATAAACGCAGAATTTTTACCTTTCCAATTTTGATTCATTCTAATATGCAAATAAATTGCAAATATAATCCAAGTTATAAATGCCCAAGTTTCTTTGGGATCCCAATTCCAATAGGATCCCCAAGCTTCATTAGCCCATACTGCTCCACAAAGAATACCTAAGGTTAAAAGGATAAATCCAAAACTAATAACACGATAACTCCAATAATCCAAACGCTCAATTAATTCATATTTGTAATAGTTTGCAGATAAAGCAAAGGAATTTTTTTTCAAAATATTTATCTTTTCTTTCCAATAATGAATTTCGCCGTTTGGAACGGAATGACGTAATTTCTCAAAATTAATCTTTTTGTGACATGTAAGAATTAAAAGAGCAACTGATAATAAAGATCCACATAAAAGAGCTCCATAACTCAACAACATCATACTTACATGCATCATTAACCACTGAGATTGCAATGCAGGTACTAATATTGTGGACTTATGCATTTCTGCTGAGAGACAGAAACCTGATGTGGCAAAACCTTGAGTCAAAATGGTACTTGGTGTAGTTATTGTGTTTAACTCATTTTGATGGTTCTGAGTCTTTGGAACCATATGAATAACACAGAAACTACATGAAAGAAAGATTAAAGACTCATATAAATTACTTAATGGAAAGTACCCTGAATAAATCCAACGAAGAATTAATAATTCGGTTGTAAAGAAAAAAATAATAATAATCCCTTTTTCTAAGGAATTACGTAACTCAACAATTTCGCCAAATAATAAAGTAATCAAATTAATTATAATGACAATTGAAATAATTGAAAAAGAGATATGAGTTAATATATGTTCTATATTTAGAAATATCATAAAAGAATTCTCCTTACGGGATTTTGAATTTCAAATTTTTCAATATATTTTAACATATATATAGCCATGCCGCCACTCGGATTCGAAGCGAGAAATTGGTTTCAAACTTCGATCCATAAGTCGGTTCGAAATATTTACCACAAAGAAAGCTTTTACTCAAATACCACTGGTAAATAAAATACCAGTGGTAAGAGCAATAAGCTAACTGCTGTTTACAACAGTGTGTCCACGCATTACACCACACCGCAGGGGGCGCAGATACTGCTCACGTGCCAACAGTAAGCAATGAGTAATAAATACCCCAGTACACTGCTCAGAGCAGCGTCCTGCTTTAGTCTAGCGTACTGCTGCTTTACTTGGAATTCAGCTTTGAGCAATGGTCAATCATCAGACACTGATGAGAATTGTGTTGTAAGCTCAGCAATGTGTGAACCCAACATATTGGCAGTCTATACCAATCGTGTCTACCCTGTTCCACCATAGCGGCTTATTTTGAATTCTAATTGAATCATGAGAAGTTGTAAAGATTCCAAAATTCTATTCGGACTCGAACCTAGATATGTTCGTTACTGCTAAGAACAGCATGTCTACTAATTTCAACATGACGGCTTATTTTAAATTCTAGTTAAATTCATAAGAAATTTTCAAGATTCAAAAAATTCGATATTGAAATAAGAATTTTGAGAATCAATAAAGAATTCTCATTCCATTAATAAATTTTACATATTACATTATTAATGTGTAATAATAAATTTTGAATTTTTCAATATATTTTAATATATATATTGTTGTGCCGCCACTCGGACTCGAACCGAGATACGTTATGTACTGCTTCCTAAGAGCAGCGTGTCTACCAATTTCACCATGGCGGCTTATTTTCAATAATAATTGAATTCATGATCAATTGTCAAGATTCAAAAATTCTAAGAAACTTGAGAATCAATAAAGAAAAAAGATTTTTTTCATCTTATATTGAAATCCTCCATATTTATTTAGAAAAAATCCTGCTTCTTTTATATAATATATATATATATATTACTATATACTATTTTTTATACTATTTTTTACTTTTTTCGTATTTATCTTATTTTCTGTATCAAGAATAATAAGAATAAAATTTTTTTATTTCTTCATGTCACAAAAAAGAAAAATAATTTAGTTTTTTTAATTATTTAATATCTTAGTAGAATAAGAAAATAAATGCAAAGTTTTTATCATTTTAATTTTATGGTAAGAATTTATAACTCTATTATAAAAATTTCTAGAAAGATATATAGGGAATATATAAATCTCAATTTATATTGATTGAAGTTCTATTAAACTTTTCACAATAGAAAAAAGAAAAGATTTTTCTTCTATTGTGAAAAATTCACTAATTTAAGTATTTTAAACTCTAAAATATTCAAAACTATACTGTATATATAATACAGTATAGTAGTTCTAATTAGAGTCTAATCTTAACTCAAATTTTACTAAATAAAATAAAATAAAAAAGGTAATTCAAAAAATAAGGGATTGAAATTAATATGAATCAGTTATTTCAAAGCTAGTTCTCTAATCTATAGCATTTTAATCTATATCTATTTTGAATCTCTATCTATTAAAAAAAAAGGAACATTGTAAAAACCAAAAGTTCTTTTATTTGGTTTTTTTTTAATAAAACTTTTTGAATTTCCAATAGAAAGTGATTTTATTAAAGAACAGGTTTTTATTGCAGTTAAATATGCTTTTTTTCTCCAAATATTTCTACGAATACGTTTTTTTGACATAGAAGTACGTTTTTTTGGAACTGCCATTGAAAGGAAGTTTTTTATTTATTTTTTTTATGTGAAAGACATTTTTTGTTGAAAAAAAAGAATTAAGATGTATTTTTTATATCTTTTTTTTCTAATATAATTAAAATATCTAAGCTAAGAAGAAAAAATTCTCAGATATTTATTTTTTTTTTGATCTGACTTTCAAAAAATAATAAATAATGTATTTGCATTTATATTATTAGGTATTGAAATGAAAGACAAAGAAAAGGAGGATAAAATAATAGAAAAAAACAATGGAGAATCTTATTAACTTAATAATAAGTTATTATTATATATAACTTGATATAACTTGAATAAAAAGGAAAGACTATTGAATTCTTTCGAAAACTTTAGTTATATATTTTAGAATTATATATTCTATTTTTTTCTAATAAAAATAAATAAATATATTACTCAACTATAAGATATTTAGTTATCTATTGAACTACAGAGAATATTTCCTTCTATACTTCTATATCTTCTATATAATATATGTTTTTAAATATGTTTTAAATTTCAATATGTTTTTCAATTAGAAATAAAAGAATTTCTAAAATTTTATGTATATTAATTAAAAAAATAAGAAGATTAAAAAAAACAATGATACAAAAGATAAATAAAAGAATAAATAAGATGAGACTCTCCCATTTCCTATATATCTAATTCCTTCTCCTATAAAAAAACTTGTAACACCAATTCCATTTGGAATCCCATCAACTATATGTCTATCAAAAAATTCAGTGAATTTGCTTAATCTTCTTATACCCAATGTAAAAACACTAGTATAAACAATATCTATGTAACCACGATTATATGACCAATTATATATTACATTTTGTATTTGGTCTAAAAAATTTCTTTTAACACCCTTTTTAAGAAAAAAATTAAAAAGATATAAATTCGGAAAAAAGGAATTTATAGATCCATAGAAAGTGAATGCTATGCATAATCCAAAAGTTGCTATACTTACTGAAATGATTGCATTTTGAAAGAATTCATAGAAAATTATGCATTGATTTGAACTTTCAATGAAAGGGTTTTTTGATAAAGTTAACCATTTCGATAATAAATCAAGATCCATTCCTCTTGGATCAAAGCAAATTCCTATTGAACCAATGAACACAGTAAAAAGTACTAATAGGAGAAGAGGAAATAGCATAGTATTGTCTAATTCATGAGGATATATAGAAGTATATTTATTTGTAAAAAAAGTATTAAAGAAATATATCTTATTTCTTACATTATTTTTTTTTTCTTTTGAAAAAAAGGAAACTTTTTTATTCATTGTTGATAAAGACAAATTTCTATTGGTGTTTGATCTCTTGGACATACTTTTACCCCATAGAGATATTGAATAAAACAAATTTGTTTTAGTACTACTGTAACCTTGAAAATGAATACGCAAATATCCATCAAAAGTAAGTAAATATACTCGAAACATATAAAATGCTGTTAATCCTGTTGTGAAGTAAGCTATTATCCCGAAAATTGGAGAATGTAACCAACTATTACTAAGAATTTCATCTTTCGACCAGAAACAGGCAAGGGGCGGAATACCACAAAGAGACAGTGTACCCAATAAAAAGGCAATTCTTGTAATTGGAATATATTTAGTTAAACCACCCATAAGAACCATATTTTGATTCTTATCCGGTGAATATCCAACAACAGGTTCCATTGAATGAATAATAGATCCAGACCCTAAAAACAATAAAGCCTTAGAGTAAGCATGGGTGATCAAATGAAATAAAGCAGCTCGAGACGAACCTATACCTAAAGCTAGTATAATGTAACCCAATTGAGACATTGTAGAATAGGCTAAACTTCTTTTAATGTCTTTTTGAGCAAGAGCCAAAGTAGCTCCTAAGAATAATGTTATTAAACCTATTGAAGAAATAATATGCATTATATAAGGTGTTATTAAGAAAAGAGGAAAGAGTCGAGCTACAAGAAAAACCCCCGCTGCTACCATGGTAGCAGCGTGTATAAGAGCAGAAATAGGAGTGGGTCCTTCCATGGCATCAGGTAACCATATGTGAAGTGGGAATTGTGCGGATTTAGCAATTGCACCAACAAATAATAAAAAGGTACATAACGTAGTAAATAAAGAATTTACTCCATTTTTTTGGATTAAATTATTAGTTATTTCAAATAAATCTCGAAATTCGAAACTACCAATTATCCAATAAAAACCTAAAATTCCTAATAATAAACCAAAATCGCCTACACGATTAGTTACAAAAGCTTTTTGGCAGGCATTTGCAGCAAGCGGTCGTGTAAACCAAAACCCTATTAGCAAATAGGAGCATATTCCGACTATTTCCCAAAAAATATAAATTTGTATTAAATTTGAACTTGTAACTAGTGCCAACATAGAAGCATTGAAAAGATTCAAATAAGCAAAAAATCTCAAATATGCTTGATCATGAGACATATAATTGTCACTATAAATAAGAACTGTGATTCCAATAGTAGTAATGAGTGCTGACATAATTGAGGTAAGTGAATCAATCAAATAGCCAAATTCTAGGGAAAAATCCTTATTAATGGTCCAAGACCATAGGTATTGATAAATCAAACTCCCATTTATTTGTTGAATAGAAAAATTCAAGGAAAATATCATAGTTATTATTAAAAAGAAAATACTTGGAAAAGCCCATATACGACGAATATTTTTTGTTGCTGTCGGAATAAGTAAAAGTCCAAGCCCTATGGATATAGGAACTGGAAGTGAAAGAAAAGGTATTATCCATGCGTATTGATATATATGTTCCATAAGGTATTAAGAAGATTAATTGTTAATTGATATTTTTTTCTTTTCTGAAATTTTGATTCACCAATTCTTATCTTTATTAAAATATTTTAAGTTCAAGAATAATTTAAAAAATAAATAAGAAATCAGAAAATAAGAAATCAGACAATAAGACTTTAAGTCAAATATAGAAATTCCAAATTTTTTGAATTTATTATTATCAAAAAGGTAATAAAGATAAAATATTATTTTGATTAATTAAAATAGTATAGATAAAGATATTTTGATTTCCCAAATAATGAATTTTACCTTTTTTTTAACTAACTTAAATTTAATAGAATTTAACTTTTTTTAGGAAATGAAATAAGGAAAAGATAGATTAAGGTAAAAAATAAAATTAAGGTACAAAATCAAAAAGGACCAAAAATTTGGATTTTTTTGATTTAGAATTGAGAATTCTAAGAATTTGGAATCGTTCTAAGTATTTATTATTGTCGAGCCATAGTAATTGCACCTATCAAGGAAACTAAAAGAATTATAGAAATGAGTTCAAAGGGAAGAAAAAAATCTGTTGCTAAATGAATCCCAATTTGTTGAACGTTATTTATGAGGTCCTGTTCTATAATTTGGTTTGATCTTGTAGTCCAAAGAATCCCGTACCATGATGTATCTGGGATAGTAGTCATTAGTGAAAAAAGAATAGTTGTACAAACCAGTGAAGTAACCCCATCTCCAATGGTCCAAAGATAGGAATCTTTGGAATATTCTGAACCATTCATGAACATTACAGCAAATAAGATCAATACATTTATGGCTCCGACATAAATAAGGAGCTGTGCGGCAGCTACAAAATAGGAGTTCAATGAAATATAGAATAAAGATATAGAAATAAGAACCAATCCCAACGAAAAGGCAGAATAAATTGGATTGGTAAGTAATACTACCCCTAGACCCCCTAATACAAGAACTGATCCCAGAAATACCACAAGAATATCATGTATTGGTCCAGGTAAATCCATTATGTATAAAAAAAAACAAAGAACTTGAAATATATCATGACCGTACTAAAAGGTCCAGGAAAGGAAAAGGGGTTACCCTTTTTTCTTCTTGTATATAATATAGTTTATGATACATTTGTCATAGAATGAAATGGGAATATGGATTAATGTAAATAGAATCTTTATCCGAAAAAAGACTAGTTTGAATAGTGGTTCAAATTGTATATTTCGAAATCATCCCATCACGAAAAATAGATTCTCAGTTTCAATCAAAGAGTGATTTTCGACAATCAATAGTTATTAGTTTTCTTTGTAGTTACTGACTAACCAAAAAAAAATCTTAGTAATTAGTAATCGTTCTTGAATCAAAGGAATTCTCTTTGTCTATTTGGATTTGAGTCGAATTCATAACAGTTTGAATTGTGTAATCTCCAATTATTGAGATTGGTAACCGACCCAAAGCAATTTGATTATAATTCAATTCATGACGATCATAAGTAGAAAGTTCATATTCTTCAGTCATTGATAAACAGTTTGTTGGGCAATACTCGACACAATTACCACAAAATATACAAACCCCGAAATCAATACTATAATTAAGCAATTGTTTCTTTTTAATATCTCTTTCCAATCTCCAATCAACAACGGGTAGATCTATCGGGCATACACGAACACATACTTCACAAGCAATACATTTATCAAATTCAAAGTGGATTCGACCCCGGAAACGCTCTGACATGATCGATTTTTCATAAGGATATTGAATAGTGACAGGTAAACGATTTGTGTGGGATAAGGTAATTATGAAACTTTGACCAATGTACCTTGCAGCTCGTATTGTTTGTTGACCATAATTCGTGAACCCAGTTACCATAGGGAACATATTGTAAATATCAATGAGAAAATGGGAGTTTCTTTCTCTTGTTTGAGAGAGATTATGAATCGAGAATCTTGTTATCGTATTCTGTTATTTATAGTGAGACAAGTTGAGAAGAAGTTGTTAATAACAGATTACCTAGAGAAATAGGTAAAAGAAATTTCCATCCAAGATTTAATAACTGGTCTATTCTCATCCTAGGTAAAGTCCATCTTGTTGTGATAGAAATTAAGAGAAAAAAATAAGCCTTAGCTAATGTAATAAAGATACCAATTGTCATTCCAAAAATTCCAGCCATTTTATTGATTCTGAAAAGTTCAGGAATAGATATGTACGGAATAGAGAAATTCCACCCACCTAAGTAAAGAATTGTGACAAATAATGAAGAAACTAATAGATTTAGGTAAGAAGCAAGATAAAAGAGAGCATATTTGATACCCGAATATTCGGTTTGATAACCTGCTACTAATTCCTCCTCTGCTTCTGGTAAATCAAAGGGCAATCTCTCACATTCGGCTAGAGAAGAAATTAGAAAAACTAGAAAGCCTATAGGCTGACGCCACAGATTCCACCCCCAAAAACCATATTTGGACTGTGCTTCAACTATATCAACTGTACTTGAACTGTTAGATAATCATAGTCGAAAATAACATCACTGTTTTCATCGCTATTTCAAAACCGTACATGAAACCTCAGCTTCATACGGCTCCTCTATGGCCACAAAAAATGTAAGGACTAGTTCGGTATTATCGGCATCTTTCTTTGGGGGTAGACAGAATAAAGATACATCGGAGAGTCCCAAGACCAATGGAATTCTGTCTGCTAGAATAATCAAAAAGTTGCTTCCGAATTGATCTTATCCTTTATAATGAGAATCTCTCTTTGTTCGGTAATAACTGAATCTTTCAATAAAATACTCGTTATATCAATAAATAGAAAGAATTAGGGATTAGTTCATGAATCATGATAAGAATTGTATATGTATGAATATGGAAGAAAGAATAAAGAAAGATTTTTTTTATTATTCATTCCATATATGGCATTCCATTTCTTTTTTCCTCTTCTTCTGTCTCAGGGGAGGGTACTTCAAAAAAAAATAAAAGATTAATTCGTTCTTGATAGTCATTTCTTTAATCAGTGAATAGGAGCATACTCTAGATCGGAATCGTAGGGAAGTACTACTTGATCATTTCTACCAATTTCAAGTCCTTATTATGATTCGTTTTATGTGGAAAAACCTCTTTTTTGATACCTTACATTATCTCGATTACTAATCTTTTGTGTACCTTGGTGTTCCTAACTGTCCACTGCCTTTTGATTGATCGCCGGTATAGTAATAAATACAAGAAAGTAGTAGAAACTCCATACAGTTGATCTTTTGTTTGCACCCGCTTCAAGATATGATGACTAATCAAAAAATCGGAATCTTGGGGTAAACAGGTTACGCTGCTTATGTTTAGATTCTTGTACACAGGGAATGAGATTTTTTCTTCTTACTACAAATGGATAAGCTGTTTTGTTTCACTCATATAACTATCTGGTTTAACTCATCAACCTGAATGCTGAATAAAAAAATGAGAATATCTATTCAATACATTGAACCTCTTTTTGTTCTTTGATTTCTAGAAGAAAAAGAGGTAAAAGTTCATATTCCAACGAATCACACGTAGAGATATTGATAATACACATAGAGTTAATGGTATTTCATAACTAATAGATTGAGCAGCAGCTCGTAGACCACCTGAAAAGGAATATTTATTATTCGATCCATATCCTGACATAAGAAGACCAATAGGAGCAATACTTGAAATGGCGATCCATAAAAAAACACCTATACCGAGATCAGCTAAAACAAGACGATACTCAAAAGGAATTACTAAATAGCTTAGTAGAACTGATATGACTGCTATAGACGGTCCGACACTAAACAGACGAATATCTCCTCGAGATGGGAGGAGGTCCTCTTTCAAAAGTAATTTAGTCCCATCTGCTATAGCTTGAAGAATTCCCAACGGACCAGCATATTCAGGCCCAATACGCTGTTGGATCGCTGCAGATATTTCTCTTTCTAACCAAACAATTACTAGTACCCCTATTGTGATTCCCAATATAAGGGTTAAAATAGGTACAATCCATATCAGTCCATAGACTTCTTTGAAAAATCCCAATGTAGAGAAAGAATTGATAGTTTGTACTTCTGTCGTATCAATTATCATTTCAACGATCAACTTCTCCCATAATGATATCTATACTACCTAATATCGTCATGATATCAGCCAATTTCATTCTTTTAACTAGCTGAGGAAGAATTTGCAAATTGATAAAAGCGGGTGGACGAATTTTCCATCTCCAGGGGAAAACACTATTATCTCCTATCAAATAAATCCCTAATTCCCCTTTTGGGGCTTCCACTCTCACATAAAGTTCTTGTTTCGACAATTCAAAATTGGGTGAAGGTTTTTTACTTATAAATCTATATGCAAAATCATTCCATTCGTAATTCTTTGCTCTATCAAAGCGTCGGACTTCTAAATTCTCATAGGGTCCTCCAGGAATTCCCTCTAGAGCCTGTTGAATCATTTTGATGGATTCCCTCATTTCACCGATTCGTACTAAATAACGAGCTAATGAATCTCCTTCTTTTTGCCATTGGATTTCCCAATCGAATTCATTGTAACACTCATAATTATCAACTTTACGAAGATCCCATTGGATTCCAGAAGCTCGTAACATTGGCCCGGATAAACCCCAATTTACTGCTTCTTCTCCACGAATAATGCCCACTCCTTCCACTCGTTCCAAAAAAATGGGATTCCGTGTAATCAGTTTTTGATATTCAACAACTCCTGTTAAGAAATAATCGCAGAAATCGAAACATTTCTCTATCCATCCATAAGGTAGATCAGCAGCTACCCCCCCGATGCGGAAATAATTATGCATCATTCGCATACCTGTGGCGGCTTCGAATAGATTGTATATCAATTCTCTCTCTCTGAAAATATAGAAGAAAGGAGTCTGTGCACCGATATCTGCCATAAAAGGTCCAAGCCATAACAAATGAGAAGCTATACGGCTCAATTCCAACATAATAACTCGGATATAGCTAGCTCTTTGAGGTACTTGAACATTTTCCAATTTTTCTGGTGCATTTACCGTTATTGCCTCTGTGAACATAGTAGCTAAATAATCCCACCGTGTTACATAAGGTAGATATTGTATAATTGTTCGGTTTTCCGCTATTTTTTCCATTCCTCTGTGTAAATAGCCCAATATGGGTTCACAATCAATAACATCTTCACCATCGAGAGTAAGGATCAGTCGAAGAACACCATGCATTGATGGGTGGTGAGGACCCATATTGACTATCATGAGATCTTTTCTTGTAACCGGTACAGTCATATCTTTTCTTCCTGAATTCATTATTCCATGAATTCCTCAAAGTGAGGCTCATCAAAATGAAAAATCGAATACTACTCAAAAAAATTCAAACGATGAAATTAACGAGTTTGTGGCTCTCGAATATTCAACTGATCAATTAATTTATTATAACGTACTCGATTTTTCTTTGACAAATAAGCCAGTAACCGTTGACGTTTTCCCAGAATTTTTCGTAGACCCCTTTCCGATAAAAAATCTTTTTTGTGCAATTCTAAATGAGAAGTAAGCCTCTGTATCTTATTGGTGAAACTGAATACTTGAAATTCAACAGAACCCTTGTTTTCTTCTTGTGGAATAATAGGAGTGAATGAATTTTTGACCATAAATAACAAAATTTTTCTATCTTTTTTCTTTCTTTTTCATGGATGATTTTTCCGATCAGGAAAAATCAAAAAATCAGAATTATGCCAGTTATTTGAATCTAGTATACACAAAAACTTGGATTGATTCATATACTACTTTCTTATTCTATCCAAATCAAATGGAGGATTTGATTTGGATAGAAGGAGGTAATACATTTCTCTATTATTGGTATAGGAAATAGACTATTTTCGAATTCTAGATTGTGGATACATATGTATCCTTAACATACTGAAACGACTTCCATTATTTGTATCAAACCAATAGCGATTCATACATAATAAATCTTCGAATCGGTAATTGGGCCAAAGAAAAGATTTACATTTAATGAATTCATCTGCATCTGTATTAAGTTCCTTCTCATTGAAAACATTGAATAATTGTCCAGAGTTTTTTATGTCGTCTTCATTGCCAGAGTTTTTTATGTTTTTTTTATTCAAATCGAATCGATTCATATATTTATTTCCATAGAATGGCGTAACATTTCGATTAGGGTAATTGAAAGAACTGAAAATTCGCAATTCTCTACAACGTCTAGAAGATAGAATATCTTCAGGACGAAGGAAGTCCTGAGTTTGATCCTGATTTTGATTGAACAATGAGGTATTGATACTTATCATTTGATATAAAATGGATTTCCCATCTATTTTCTGACATAGACGAAATTCTTCGAAAATCATCAATTTATTTTCTAACAAAATGGGAACACTGTCACCTGGATCTTTTAAGATGGCCATTAGTTGCAAATCAATCTCGTTTTTCTCTATCGAGGTGAAACTCATTTTTTCCGGATCTCTTCTCCGGGATATAGGAACTCCCTCTTCGTTTTCCTTTCAATATTCTTTCCACAGTCTAAGCAGGCGATAGGTCACGTTTATAGTATTCATTATTTTTTTCTTGGTGCGCCTATTCAATCTGAATTGATGAAGGAAAGATTTTTTCACCAAGAAATCCAATTCTTTTATGTCGTTTACTTTTCTGGCTTTTTTCTTTTTCTCTTCTTCTTTTTTCTTTTTCTCTTCTTCTTCACTTATGTTTTTGTTAAGGTTTCTCCAGCATAGACTTGTACTATCAAATCTTCTTCTTTGCTATTTCTATTTTTTACATAAAAAGTTTTTCCTTCCTGAACAGGTTCTGGTTCCTTTTTTTTGCCGTCTTTTTTATCTTCTTTTTTTTGATCTTCATGAGGATCCAAATCCTCAAGAAGTAATTTGATTGGCGTAATCCATGGTTTTTTCTTATATACATTAAAAAGGAGTACCAATTCTGGGAAGAACCAAGATTCTCTAACTGACCTTTCTTCATGCCTTTTTTTCCATTCTTTATTCATTTTCTTCCAATCCAAAAAATCTTTTTTTTTATCCGAATTGTCTTTTTGATCTTCTTTTTCGCCCATATCTTTTTGATCTTCTTTTTGGCCCATATATCTTTTGTTCAAATTGTTTTGGATTCTTTCTTCTTCAGTGTGAGTATTTTGATAACCACCTATCAGTATATTGACCCAGGTCTTTATCAGTTTATTCTGATTATCTATATTGGTATAAGTATCTATGGTATAGGTATCTATATTGGTACTGGTATCTTTATTGGTACTGCTATCTATATTGGTACTGCTATCTATATTGATAAAGGTATGTATATTGGTAGAGGTATCTATATTGGTACTGGTATTTATATTGCTCTCTTTTGTAAGGAGAATTCTACAATCAACATATTTTCTATCTCGATTTTTCCATGGATAAACAGAATCTTCTAGATGATCACTAATAGCTATACTCAAAATTTGAGAAAGATATAAGTCCTTTTTATCGCCATAATTCATATTTTTATCCCTATAATTCATGTATATATTTGATAAAAGATCATATTTCCAGTTTTTTTGTAATTTCTCTTTTATACTAGGGAATGAATCAAATTCATAGGAATCTTGTCTCACGTAATCAATGCTGTTGTCTTTTTGTTTTTTATAGGAATCCAATGGCATTGAGTCTTTATTTGGAATCATACAATGTTGCTGAATTCTATTTCGCCATTCTTGCGGTTCTAATTGGGACCATTTGGTCTGAGATAAATTGTATTGATAATGACCCCTTAACCAGTTTTTCCACAATTCACTCTTAGTCATTTTCTTATGACTTGATTTGGAATCAAATATCCCTCGACAATAATCTTTGATTTCATCCTTAATAAAAGGATAGGTCTCATGATATTTAAGTAAAGATCTCAAGTCATATTTGTTAAGTAATGGGTTTTGTGATAATTTGTAAAATACATATGCTTGGGACAAGGAGGATAAGTCATAATCCATTTTTAAATGATTCTTTTCTTGAGTCCAAAAAAAGTTCATCGTATTTTGATCTCTTTCCTTCCTCCCTTCTTGATTTGTTTTATTCTTTTTATTGATCATTTTTTTTATTGATTCAAAGAAAAGGTGCGAATTTCTCCTAGTCCTAGGAAGATTTTGAATCATCCATAGCAAGATATTTATGGATGTTTTTTGAATGAAAAATTTTCTAAAATAACGTGATTTACGTATTAATCGAACACTTTTTCTTTGAAATATCTTCCAGTGATTCCGGTCTTTTATCTAGAAGTATTTTGTTCTTTTCTTTTGTGATTTCTTCTATTTCATTCCTGATTCTGATTGTTCTATCAGAAAGATTTTTCATTTTTCTTTCTATGAGTGACTCAATTGTCAGTGAAAGTACGTTTTTTGGTCATCACTTTCTTGATGCTTTTCGAGTTCTTGAAAAAAATCTTCTTTGGTTTGAATGCGATTGTTGTGTACGATAAGTATTTGTTTTATATTAGACCATAACTTTTGTATATCCATACGCAGATATTTCTGAAAAATTTGTTTAAATATAAAAAAGAAATACTTTTCATCCCTTTCTCTCAAAAAGAGATTTTCTTCTTCATAAGAGGGGGAAAATTTGAAAAAAATCAATCAAATGAAGACAAGCTTCACGAAGTGCTTCTACAGGAGTCAAACTTCCATTCGTACATATTTCGAGAAATAGTATTTCCTCGGAGTCAATTTTTTTTCTAACCGGATCATAATACTGTTTATTCGCATGATACGTATAATTGACCTGTAGCACAGGAGTAAATGTGGTATCTATGGGAAAAGTAAAACTGCAATTTTCATCGCCATAATCGCCATATTTGACATTGTCATTGACGACACTTCTTTTTACATTTCCAGTGAAACTTCCACTTTCAAATCCATTAATTCCCCTTTGATTTCTAATCTTCGAAACAGTATCTAAGTGTCGAGGGTGATACCCTCTATCTCGTTCTAATATCAATTCAATTGATAAATCTATTGGTCCTGTTATATACGCAATAGGTTGGTCTTGGTTGACTATGTGAACAAAATCCGGTAGGTTTATATTTTTGGCAGTAAAAAGCATTGGACCACTCTCCGAAATCGATATCGATGCTTTGATAACTCGATTGGTGAGGCTTTTAAAGACAATTGTCTTTAAATTTTGTAATATTTCATCTACAGATTCTCTTATACCAGGTATGGTACTATATTGATGAAAAGATTTTTCTTGTTTTTCTTTCAATTTAAATGTAGCATGTGTTATACGTGTTCCTTTTATTTCTGCAAGTAGAACTCTTCGTATGGCAGTACCTATTATATTAGCCTGACCTTCCTTAAGCGACGATAGCATGAAACGACCATAATGTAAACTACTACTTTGGCGGATAAAGGAAACAGATTTCCATTCATGTTTATTGGTCATAGATTCGATTTAACCTCCTTAGTATTTCGAAAAAAATAAAAGTTTAGTGATTGTATGGCCAACCATTGAGGGTATAATAGTAGATGCCCGAGACCAAGTGACTATTACTAAAAATACTACAATTCTTTTTTTGACAATTCTTTTTTGAATTCTTTTTTTTTGACCAGCTGATTACTCCTTTTTTTGCATGTTAAAGATTGATTGTCATTCTATGTCCTATAGAATGATCTAAGTATCGAGGTCAGAATAAATACAATAATGATGAATGGAAAAAAGACAAAATCCTTTCTTTAGCTAGATAAGGGGCGGATGTAGCCAAGTGGATCAAGGCAGTGGATTGTGGATCCACCATGCGCGGGTTCAATTCCCGTCGTTCGCCCATCACATTATTTCGAATTCCAAAAATTCGATTTGGAATATTCCTATTTACGGCGACGAAGAATCAAACTATCACTATATTTTCTCCTTTTCCTACTTCTTCTTCCAAGCGCAGGATAACCCCAAGGAGTTGCGGGTTTTTTTCTACCAATTGGGGCTTTTCCTTCACCGCCCCCGTGTGGATGGTCCACAGGGTTCATAACTACTCCTCTTACCACAGGACGCTTACCTAGCCAACACTTCGATCCAGCTCTACCCAAACTTTTTAGCTTCACCCCAACATTACCCACTTGTCCGATTGTTGCTAAGCAGTTTTGGGATATCAAACGAACCTCCCCAGATGGTAATCTTAATGTGGCCGATTTACCCTCTTTTGCAATCAGTCTCGCTACAGCACCTGCTGCTCTAGCTAATTGTCCGCCTTTTCCATGTGTGAATTCTATGTTATGTATGGCCGTGCCTAAAGGCATATCGGTTGAAGTAGATTCTTCTTTTTTATCAAAAAAACCCCTTCCCAAACTGTACAAGCTTCTTCCAAAGCATACGGCTTTCTAGATGTATATGATGATATAGAAAAAAATAGATCTTTTCATCGTATAATGAAGTATCACATGAGTGGATATTCTAGGAATCCTAATCTGCCGAATCATTCATGTTATCATCTTCTACATCCTAGGTCTCTCCGTTCCGTCATCTGGCTTATGTTTCTCATGTAGCATTCAGACCGAATGACTCTATCAAATTACGTCGATACTTCCAGGTAACGTAGGAGACATCTCTTCGGCGGATCTTCATTACCACTGCTTAGCTTTCAATTCGCCTCTGACCATCAAATGAAATGTGAATAATCCGTCCTCCTCTCCTTGAAAGAAGGTGCGCTTCCAGTTCTGTGCGTGCTTCAAACAATTTTCTCCATATTACCATATCTCTAGAGTCAATAATTTTCTATGAGAAACTACTGAACTCAATCACTTGCTGCCGTTACTCAACAGTTTTCTGTTGAGGTCTATTCCATAGAGGTACTCCAATTGGATCAGTGATCGATTTATAGGTTTTGTCGTAAACCTAATTGGTTACTTCCAATTACGTAAATCAATAGTTCAAACCGCACTCAAAGGTAGGGCATTTCCCATTGATATAAAAACTTCTGTACCAGAAGCAATGGTATCTCCAATTATAGCTCCTCTGGGATGTAAAATATATCTCTTCTCACCATCCCCGTAGTGTATAAGACAAATGTATGTATTTCGATTAGGGTCGTATTCTATGGTTACGATTCTACCAGATATGTTTTTTTGATTCCGTCGAAAATCAATTTTACGGTATAGACGCTTATGACCCCCCCCTCTATGCTTTACGGTAATGATTCCTCTGGCATTACGACCTTTACTACAACGATGTTGTCCATAGATCAATTTATTTCGTGGATTGGATTTCATTTGACTGTCTACGGCTCCTTTGCGTGTGCTCGGACTAGAGATTTTGTATAAATGGATCGCCGTGTTATTAAGTATTTTTCTTGAAGTTCTTTTCTCTAGAAGAGGTGGAATAGAATAACCCGGTGGAAACGTAATGATCATACGCCTGTAATGCATTGTATGTCCCATAATAAGTGCCCCTAGAAGATGACGCTATTACCTTAACAAGAAGAGTTCGACCCAATCCTTGATTTCTGTCTTTGTTGATCCTGATTCGACATTAGAAGTATACAAGGTCTTCAAGTTCTTCCTCGTGTAAGAATTTGTCATTGTTGAACAAATGCTTATCTACTTCTCCTTCCTCTCGGTATCTTATGAGAATTTCTTCTTTATATTTGACGAAAGTCAAAATAGTCAAATTCTTTATCCTCTCAAAAATCCATTATTGTCTAAGAAATATCGACATTTCCATTTTCCAGATTGTTCAAAATCTTCTATGTGGATCTAAGAATCTCATATCAATAGAAACCATATTCTCATCCGTAGGACTCCAAGTACTCGAATCAATCAAAGATTCGATTCGATCGAAACTCTCCATTGGTAAATGAAATGCACAATGTTGACAAATATATTTGTTTTTTTGCGCATATTTTTGATATCTTTTATTCACTTCAATAAGCAAACGTGAAAATCCATGATTTCTTGTCTTCATTCCTTTTTCTTCTATTTGATACATAGATTCTATTTGATACATAGATTGGAAGGCTTTTTTGATAGAGTAAGACAGAATGGATTCAAAAAAAAAAAGATGTTTGACATATATATTCGAGAGATTCATATATTATTCATATATTGATGATATGGAAATATCATCTTGCATATATATTATAGTATAATAGAAAAATATTGATGATATGAGAATACTATCTTCCATATATGAAATGAGACGACACTACGACGAAGTTCCGGGAGTTACGAAGGAAGCTTGGGACTTATATTGTTTATTGGTTGAGAACAAAAGTTGAACTCTAAGAGGTAGAATCTGCCGTTGTTCCTCAGTAGCTCAGTGGTAGAGCGGTCGGCTGTTAACTGATTGGTCGTAGGTTCGAATCCTACTTGGGGAGATTGAATTAGTTCTTAATGAAAGAATAAAGAATTTCATTAAATAAAGGCTTTGCCTTAGCAGGAGGTAACCCCTTCCCCATCTTTGTTTCTATTGCAAAAGAGCTTCTTTTATCAAATTCTGTTCTATAATAATGGATATCCTTAATAAGGAAGAAGGCTTTTTGGCTATGCTACTAATAATTAATACTTAATTAAAGAATAAATGTATAACTTTGTATTTAGGTATTTATTTTGATTTAGGTATTTATTTGATTTTATTGGTATTTAAAAGATTTTTTCTCAATATTCGAAACCCTCATAACTTACTTATTTCAGTCTCTTCTTTTCGACTATTATTTCGTGTAGCTTACGCTAGACTAATGAATCCCATTTTTTTCCAAAATTCGATCTTGAGCGGACTTACTGGATTTCTATTCACTGAATTTTGGATGAGCTAAACTTTTTCTTTATATCCCTTTTATCTATCGTAAAGATTTGAAAAAAGAATCGTCACATGGAATTCTATTCTCCTTCATTTCTTCACATATTAATAACTAAAATCAAAAAAAAGGAAATGATAAAGCATCTGGGAATAAACGATTTATTTCTATTAATAGACCTGCTAAAGAACCAAACCATAGAGTACTTATCACAGGTGCCACAGAGAGATACCTCATAGGGAGTTAGCCGCCCCCACGAATGATATAAATACTACGGGTGCTTTAGCTTTACTCACGTCAGTGGCATATTTTGATTTTTATGCGGGTCTTAGCAAAAAAGCATTGAGTTATTTCGAGAAATATATCAAGCCAACTCCAATCCTTTTACCAATTAATATTCTAGAAGATTTCACAAAACCTTTATCTCTGAGTTTTCGACTTTTTGGAAATATATACTTACTCTGCTATTAATACTTTCCATTTCAACACATGACTATACCCCAAGTTATAGAACTCTGCGTTCGCTATCCCGATCATGACTTTCCTACCCCCATAGGGAAAGTCAAGGGCCTTTCATTTTAAGGCTTTGGGCGAGGAGGGACTCGAACCCCCGACACCGTGGTTCGTAGCCACGTGCTCTAATCCTTCTGAGCTACAGGCCCCACCCCGTCTCCACTGGATCTGTTCCCGTGAGCACCCTCAAAAAGGAACCCTTCCGCAGCCATTTGATTTCGGGTTAAGGTTAAGAAGAAGGGAAAGCGCCTTTCTTCTAGATCTTATAGAATAGAAAGAAAGGCGCGTTCCGAGGTGTAAAGTGGAAGAGATGTTCTAATTGAGGTTTTTAATAAGACGACTTTTGCATTTTCAATTTCGAATTGTTCAATATATTTTAAAATATATATAGCCATACCGCCACTCGGATTCGAACCGAGAAATTGGTTTCAAACTTCGATTGAGAAGTTGTTCCAAACATTTACCACCCACAGGTCAATAAGAAAGCTCTTACCCCAATACCAGTGGTAAAAGCAATAAGCTTATTGCTGTTTACAGCCCTGTGTTTACCCATTGCACCCCAACGCAGAGGTGGATACTGCTCACGTTCCAACAGTAAGCA